CGGTTTAATCGAACTATCTAGTTTTCTTTGTTTGCTATCGTACATATCTCATTTCAAGATTGATTGCCTCGAATCTTCTTTCCGTTATACTTACATAGAAGTAACTAATCATGTGTAGTAAAACTCCTAGGATTTTCGATCTAAGTGTTTCTACTGTATTGGTGTTGGTATATTTAGTCCATATAGAAATAAATAGACTAGTACACTTTTTTGATTAGATACAAAAAGCGAAACCTACTTGTTTTTTGTTTTACTAGGTACGGTATACCAACCAAAAAGCCTATTTGACAATCTTTATACGAAAACTTATAAAATATCTTCTTTTATTTATTTTAAGCGGGCTCATATAAGGATTTGAACTCCCAAAATTCAGTAGAATTGGGTAGATAAATAAACAAAGTATCACCAATTCCACGCTTGTGCACAGGAAAATTCATAGGTAATTAATTTACAAATACAAAGATTAATGAAGAAAAATGGGTTTGTTTATCCGAAATTATAAAGGCTACTGATTGGATCGATTGACATGCATTTTTCAGTCTTATGCTCTGCTGTAAATAATTTCCATGAGCGAACTTAGGGAAATAGCTATTTTTCCGATAAACCAAGTCACTCCACAGTTCCAAACACTAAAAGAATACAGAACTTACAACTCTAAAATTTTTGTATCATTTTATTTCATTTAGGGCTATACGGACTCGAACCGTAGACCTTCTCGGTAAAACAGATCAAACTTGTTATTATCAAAATGAGTCGAACTGTTTCAAAAACCCAACATGCAGTTTTTTGCATTGGGCTCTTTCATTAACTAATAGAAATATCAGCTAGTCTGCCATATTTTTTTTGAAAGAAAGATTAAGGAGATGGCTCCATGCCCTTTGATTCATTACTGATCTAGGAGCACTGCCAAAGTGTTTCAAAGAAGGGTTATCTTGACGTAGGTCTGCTATGGCCTTGATCAACCTAAGTTAAATAGAGTCTCTATCGGGCTCTGCTTAAAGCATAAAATATGCAACTTTATACACCTTAAAGCTCATAGGATGAAAAGAGATTTTTTTGAAGTCCTTGTGCTCATTCTGCCTAGCATTGACTAAACTGAATATTCACCCTATCAATATCTCAAATCAAAGACCGGCTTTATTTGGCGTATAACTAAATAGGCACCGAACCCTTTGTCAGGCTATTGTTCCCTTAAAGTCATGGAGTAAGACATTGATTTCTCAAGAAGATAAAATCTTTTTTGATTACATGATGGACTTCTCTGAAAAACATTGGCGCACGTGTAAACGAGTTGCTCTACCAACTGAGCTATAGCCCTTGTGCTTGTAATTCATATTTTATTATCTAGATAATTTCTTGTCAAGATGAATATTCTATGATCCAACATTAGAGCTCTTTGATCTTTTTGATTTATATTGCTTCGAAATAAAATTTCATTTATAATTCAGCGGCGGGATGGGCCCTGTTTGTTTCTCTTTGTCATCATAAATGACCTACTTAACTCAGTGGTTAGAGTATTGCTTTCATACGGCAGGAGTCATTGGTTCAAATCCAATAGTAGGTAGAACTTATTAGATACCGTTGACTCTGCTATCTAATAAGTTTTTATATTCATCTATTAAATGAATTGACATTTGCATTAGAATTTTGATTCTATTTGATTGTATTCAATCGGTAGTTCAAAAGAACTTAGAAGCAAAAGAGATTTTGCTTAGTCGGGTACACAAACAAGTTATGAAATTGTATTGATAGCCTCTACTCGTGTCCTAGCCCGTCTGAGAGCTAGATTTGCTTCAATTGTTTGTCTCTTACCTTCCGCTTTCTTCAAATTCGTTTCCGCTTTTTCAAGAGTTTGTTGAGCTTCTTGGGGATCAATATCACTACCCTTCTCTGCATCATTTACTAAAATAGTGATCTCATTATTACCTATTCTAGCAAAACCGCCCATCAGAGCCATCGTTAACCATTGGTTGTTAAGGCGTATTCTTAAAATACCTATATCTACAGCTGTAGCAATAGGAGCGTGGTTTGGTAATACCCCAATTTGTCCACTATTAGTAGATAAAATGATTTCTTTCACTTCGGAATCCCAAACAATTCGATTAGGGGTCAGTACACAAAGATTTAAGATCATTTATTTCGATTTGCTCTCCATTTCTAAGTTCATAGCTTTCGCGGTAGCTTCGTCGATGTTACCTACTAAATAAAAAGCCTGCTCAGGAAGACTATCTAATTCCCCCGAAAGAATTAATTTAAACCCTCTAATTGTTTCTACTAAACCAACATATTTTCCTGGAGAACCGGTAAAAACTTCGGCTACAAAAAAAGGTTGGGAGAAAAAGCGTTCAATTTTTCTTGCTCGTGCTACGGTTAAACGATCCTCTTCGGATAATTCGTCCAACCCAAGGATAGCTATAATGTCTTGAAGTTCTTTGTAACGTTGTAAAGTTTCCTTAACTCTTTGAGCAGTTTCATAATGTTCCTCACCAACAATCCGAGG